ATAAATTTAAAAAAAACCCTTTTTTTTTTAATTTTTTTTTTTTTTTTTTTTTTTTTTTTTTTTTTTTAAACAATCTTTTTTAGACATTAGAAAAAAGGTATTAAACACCTTTTAAGAAACGTAAATTTTTTTCATTATAGAAAATATTACGTATAAATTCTTGTTTTTTTTGAAAACTTTCACTATTGGTTTTTTGAAAATATAATAAAACTAATTCTTCTCTAATAGCGCGAATTAAAGGATATCCATATTTTTTATGACAACTAAAAAACCCATGGATTAAAAATTTAATTGCAACCATAATTTTACGTTGTGGACGTAAAGGTGCAGGAACTAAAACTCTTCTACCAGAAGCACGTACTGCTTTAACATCACAAAAAGGCCCTAAATAAGTTACAATTTTAATAATTAAAGCAATTATATTTATTTTTACTTTAAAATGTTTTTTTAAATGTATAACAGCATTTTTAGTACCTTTTATTAATATAGTATAAAATTTTTCGAATTTACCAGAACGCATTAAAGTTTTTATAACTTTAAGAATAATATAACTGGTTAATTGTGTTTTCTCATTAAAATATTTACTAGCTATTTTTGTCTTTAGGTATCCCATAAATTGATCTTCTATTTTTTCGTGTTTCTCTTTCCCAACAAGAAAAATCAAATTTTCCTTTTACTAAATGATATTGTATACCAGGTAAATCTTTAACGCGACCTCCTCTTATTAAAACTACTGAATATTCTCTTAAATCATGCCCTTGTCCTGGTATATAACAATTAATTTTTCGATATTTTGAAATTTTAACTTTTGTTATTTTTCTTTTAGCAGAATTGGGTTTTTTTGGAGACATTATCATTATTTTAACACAAATACCTTTTTTATGAGGAGCTCCTTTTAAAGCACCTGCTCTATTTTTTTTTTTTATTTTTACTATTCTTTTTCCGCGTCCGATTTGATTATATGTTGGCATATCGCAAAAATTTGTTGTAAATTTTGATTAAATTCTTGATCTAATTCTCCTAAATTGTGAAAAATATTATTGAAATCTTTATTAAAATTATTTAATATATTAAAAACAAAATTTAAATCTTCTTTAATTGTATTTAAAAATTTTGAAATTTCTTCTATAGGATATAATTGACCTTGATTTTCTAAACCGATAATATTTATTTCATAATTAGAAATTTCTTCTATAATATCATATAACTTTAAAAAATCATTACAATAAATACGATAACAATCAAATCCAGTAATTAATTTTTCATCATAATTATTTTTATAAACTCTACGATGTTTTTTTATAATAAGAAAATCATGTAAAGAATATAGATAATTACACATATTATGAAAAGATTTTAAATCTGAAACATAAATTAATAAAGAAAAAGGTAAATCATACCATATAGTGAAAGAATTATTTCTAGTTTTTTTTTTAAATTTAGAAGTTAATTTATATTTATTACGATATAATAAGTTTTTTTTTATACTAAATTTATCATCATATTTTTCTAAATATTCGAAAAATATTTTATTATTATTTAAAATTAATGATTGATTATGCATTATTTTCTTTTTTTTCTTTATCTAGTATAAAATCAATTACATCAATTTCTGATATTTCTTCATTATTTTCTATATCAGTAGGAATTTCTAAAAGAAGATTATTTATAATAGATGATAATTGGGTTTCATTTATTATTTTTTTATTGAGCATATTTTTTATATCTTCTATAGTATATGTAATTTCTACAGGATAATCATAACTACGTAATGTACCAAAAATACTACGTAATAATTTTTGTAAATTTTTTTCATTTAAAATAAAACCTTTAATTATTAATACTTTATATAAATTTAAAATAGATATTTGATATTTATTTTGAATTTCAACATTATTAGGAGTTATTAATTCAATATATTGTTGTAATATTAATTTTAATTGAAAAGGTCTAAAACAAATTTCAAAATTTTTTTCTTTTGGAGTATAAAAAATACTAGTTGGTATTAAAACTCCTGTTGGAAAAATTTTTGATAATTTATTAAATTTTTCACAAACTTCATTAGTATTTAAACCTACTTGAGTAAAAACTTGACTTAAAGGAGGAACAGCTTTAATTTCTTGAGCAGGTAATATTATAGTTAATTCCTTTTTAAAAGTGGCTAAAAAGTTTTTTCTATTATAATGTGTATAAAAAATATTATTATTCATTGTATTTATCTATCAATTTCTCCAAAAACTATATCTAAAGTACCTATTATAGTAACAACATCAGCTAACATATGATTTTTAGCAAGAAAATCTAATGCTTGTAAATTTAAAAATCCAGGAGCTTTAATTTTACAACGATAAGGTTTATTTGTACCATCTGTAACTAAATAGACCCCAAATTCTCCTTTAGGAGTTTCAGCACAAGTATAAGTTTCTCCCGGTTCAATAGAAAAGCCTTCAGAAACTAATTTAAAATGTTGAATTAAACTTTCCATATCATGTTTCATAGAAGTACGAGAATGTACTTTTAATTTTAAACAATTTAAATCAATATTATTATCTTGAATATTATTATAACGTTCAAGACACCATTTTATTATAACAATACTTTGATACATTTCTTGTATTCTAATTTGATATCTATCATAACAATCTCCTTTTTCACCAAAAGGTATTTTAAAAGGTACTTCTTTATATAATTCATAAGGTTGATTTTTTCTTAAATCCCAAGCAATACCAGAACCTCTTAACATAACACCAGTTAAGCCGTGATTTAAAACCATTTCTTTACTAATATTACCAACATCTTGTAAACGTTGAAGCCAAATTCTATTTGTAGTTAATAATTCTTCAATTTCATTAATTCTTTTTTCTAAAGAATTGATAAAATTACTAATATCTTCTAAAATATTTTCAGGTAAAGGTTTTGAAATTCCTCCAGGAATTATATAAGCTGCATGCATTCGAGCACCAGAAACTCTTTCATAAAATTCCATAATTTTTTCTCTTTCTTCAAATCCCCATAAAAAAGGAGTTAAAGCACCAACATCAATAGCATGAGTAGTAACAGCTAAAAGATGATTTAAAATTCTAGTTAATTCACAAAATAACATTCTAGTGATTTTATCATGTTCAGAAATTTCAATTTTCAATAAATTTTCAATTGCTAATGCAAAAACATGTTCTTGACACATCATAGAAACATAATCTAATCTATCGAAATAAGGTAATCCTTGTAAAAAAGTTTTATATTCTAATAATTTTTCGGTTCCACGATGTAATAAACCTATATGTGGATCAGCTTTTATTATTTTTTCACCATCAAGTTCTAATATTAAACGTAAAACACCATGAGCTGCAGGATGATGAGGACCTAAATTTATACGCCAATTTTTAATTGTTTTCATTTTGATTTATATAAAAAATTTCTGGTATTATAGGAATATGTTTATTATTCCAAGGACTTAACAAATCTAAATTTCGATATTCTTGATTAAATGATATTTTAGTATAAACCACAGAACCTTTTTGTTCATTATAAGCTACTTCTTTATAACCAGTTAATGGGAAATCTTTACGTAAAGGAGCACCGACAAAACCATAATCAGTTAAAATTCTTCTTAAATCAGGATGTTCTATAAATTTAATACCAAACATATCAAATACTTCACGCTCTAACCAATTTGCTGCACGTATAAAAATAGAAATACTTAAAGGTTGTGAATATTCATTGATTAATTTTAATGAACGAATAATACGATTATTATTTTTTATAGATAGAAAACAATAATTTAAAGAAAATCTATTTTTTTTTTTTAAACCTAAACGATCTATACAACAAATTTCAGATAAAATTTTATATGCTATTTTATCAGATAAATAAAAAAATTTTATTTTTTCATTATTAATGAAATTTTCTTGATCATTTTTACAAAAATCAAAAAAAAAATATTCTTTATTTTTAATAGCAAATAATGATATATATGAAAATGTAATGAAATTTTCTCTAAGTTTTTTTTGCATTGTTTTAATATTTATGTAGTACGATTATATGTATTTTTTCTTGCTTCTTTAAAAGTTTTATTAAAACTCTTATTAGCTTGTGATCTTCCTTTTTTTATCATATTATCTGTTATTCTTACATGTGTACGAAAATAAGCTGTACTTGCATTAGTTTTTGTACGTTGACCTCGACAAGGTAAGCCATGACTGTATCTCCATTGTTTATAAGATTTAATAGTAATTAAAGCTAAACGACTATCAATTTCTTCACGATCTTTATCTTCATAAAAAAAATTATATTTATTTAAATTAAAAACATAATTCTTTTTTTGTGTAGAATTTAATTTCGAAATTTTTGTAGATTTATGTGCTGGTATACCTAATATTCTATTAATATCTTTATTATGTAAAAAACGAGTTCCTATTACACGAGTAAGTCCGGAGATAATATTTTTTCGTTGGATTTTTTCAATTAAATAAGGTATATTTTCTCTTTTTTTTTGTTTAATTTGCATTTTATCTATATTTAACTTTTTTACCTACTTTTAATTTAATTTTTTTTTCTGGAAAAGTTAAACCTTTTAATTTATAAGGTAATAAATGACGTACAGTATTTAAAAATTTCTGTAAAATTTGAAATTCTGTATAATCAATACTAGTTAATATAAATCGTCTACTAATAGATTTTATTAATTTTCCTTTAACAGTTTTTAAATAAATTATATTATCAGTTGTTAAATCTAAAATAATCCAATAAGTAAAACCTAAACCTATACTTAATTGATGTCTTTTATAACTATATGCTATTTTATATTGATATCCTGTAATAACAAAAGATCTAAGCCAAGGAACTAAAACACCACGTAACGCTTCTCTTAAATTTTTAAAAAAGATTTGTGATTTATTTTTTTTCAATAAAAAATCTGTTTTTAAGTTTTTTAAAAAAGTTACTTGTTGATTAGAACAACTAAATACTATACTACCTAAAGGTCCTTTTATATTAAAATTATTTAATGTATCTAAAATATTAATTGTGATATTAATATATTTATTAATACGTTTAGAAAATGATAATCTATTTTTTACTAACATTTTTTTATCTTATAGTTAAAATACCTATTCCGCCTGCATTTTTTGCAATTGCTTCTGTTTTATTTAATAACCCTTTATTAGTCATTAAATAAACTTCATAATCATAATTATGTGGAGATTGTAATGATTTTGCTGAAATATATTTTTTTAATCCTGGTTTAGATAATAATTGTATATCTCTTATTGATATTGTATTATTTTTAATATTAAAAAATATTTTTATATAATCTTGTTCCATTATTAAATGTTCTATATAACCATCTATATATAATTTAGTTAAGATTTTTGCACATTCTTTAGTATTTTTAATAATAACAAAAGTAGCACGTTTTATTATTGCTACACGAATTCTAGAAATCATATCTGCTACATAATTCATTTTTATTTTTAAAAACTTTTTTTATATAATCCCGGAAATACTCCTTTCGGGTATTGTTCACGTAATGTTGTATGAGAAACTTTAAATCTTCTTAAAACTGCTCTTCCTTTACAAGAAAGTATACATCTATTTTTTGGACGTGTAAAACCACTTGCTCGAGGTAAGTGTAATAATTTTAAAGCTAAAGAATTTTGTAATTGAGAGTTAGTTTTATTTAATAATTTTATTTGTTTAATTTCAACTTTTAAATTAAAAAATTTATTAACAATTTCTCGAGTTTTTTTATCTTCTCTATTTAAATATTTCATTTTTAATTATCAGATTCTTCTTGTTCTATAAAAATTTCTCTTTTATTTTTTTTTACATCATAAAGAGCATATGGTATATAATGACTTAAAAAATAATTAAGAACATCAGTATTTACTTGATCAGTAAAATTATAAAAATGAAATAAAAATTGTAAATTCCATTCAAATTGACGATCATCATATTCTATAGGCATATTAAAAAAATAAAAAAATTCTTTATGTGATAATTGTACAATTTTATTTTTAGGATCTGCTGATGCTTTTACAAGTAAAATATTTTTTGATTCTTCCCAGTAAAATAATAAAGATATTGTTAAATATAATATAAAATTATAGATACGTTCTTTTCTCAAAGTAACCTTTATTAAAACAGATCTTTCATAATCTTGTGCACCTACTCTTTTTATACTTAAAATTTGTTTTATAGGGAATTGTCCAGTTAATTCTTCTAAATAAATAATTCCATCAAAAACTTGTGAAAAATCATCAATAATTTTTGGAAATATTATACGTATTTCAAGTTTTTCTATTTCTGGTATATTTTTAACATCAATAGGAAAAACTTTTAATATTAAATCTTTTCTTAATATATTGTTATAATATTCTTTAATAAGCATTTTTTTATAAATATTTCCATTTTATAGGACGTAATAAAAAATTATATTTTTTTGCATCAATATTATTACGTTCTTTTTTTAATATACCAATACCTAAAAAAGTTCTTGCATAAATATAAAATTGTGTAGTTAAAACTTCTTTAGTTATTTTTCTGCGTATAAGTATATGACTACTTTCTCCTTTACCTCTTTTCGCAATTAAAACTCCTGGAGTATATCGTATTTGATGTGTTTTTACATCATACCATTTAACAAAAACACCACTACCTGTAGTAATATTGTTTATTTGTTGTCTTATAATGGAATTATATTCTTTATTATAAAAATTTTTTATTAAAAATTTACACATGTTATATTATAATAATCCTTGAAATAATTTCGCTATTTTAGGCTCACAAACAGCACCTTGTTGAAGATAATGATTTAATAAAGTATTTTCTACTAAACAAACTTTTATAAATTTATCTTCAATTTTAAAATGATGTGGAAAATATCGTCCTATCAATTTAAACTTTTTTTTATTTTTGAATAACCAAAGATAGTAAAACCAACGTTTTTTACGTCCCATTCTAACAAATTTAATTTTTAAACTACGATATTTTATATTAGCCATTTTTTTTAAAGTTCAAAAGGTGTTTGTTGTCCGTACGCTTTTAATAATTGATTTTCCATTTTTTTATACCATAAAGCATAATCTGAGATATCCATTTTATCAAATCTCGCTTGATTCATACGAGCTACTCTAAACGGTCTTCTTATAAATTTTTTATCTCTAAAATTTGTACGTTTACCGGTTCTTACTCTTAATTTATATTGATATAAAAATTTAATAAGATCTAATTTATTATTTTTTACTAAACTTGCATAAGATACTTCTTTTGTTCCCATAAAAGTATGTAATGAAAGATTTTGTTGTAACATTATAAATTTATATTTTCTTCTTAAACGTTGTATTAATAATCTTTTTTTTAATTTCCTACGTAATCTATGATGAATTTTAGGAAATCCTGGTAATTGGAAATTATAATAAGGATTTATTATAATTCTATCTTTTTCTACATCTTTTTTAAATCCTCTTGCCAATCTTCTTAATATAAATGGGGAAGTTTTATTTAAAAATTTTAGCTCTAAAAGCTTTTTTTTTAAATTAAAAATTTTTTTATATTTTGCTCTTATGTTGGAACATAAAATTAAAAATTTTTTTATATCTTGTAATATAAAATTATTATTTGTATTATAGACAAGAAAAAATGACATTAACAACACTTTATTATTTAAGAATTGTTTATTATTTAATTTTTGCAATAATAAGTTTATCTTTTTTTGCTGTTTATTATAATATTGATGTCTTATACTATTACCACTAAAATCAATTAATCGAGGTATTAAAGAACCTACTTTTTCTTGAAAATTTTTTAATTGGTTAAATTTTAATTGCGGTTTTGGTATATTTAACAATTTATTCATTATAATTTTTTTTATTAAATTTTTTATTAATATTTTTTAAAATATATTGTACAAATTTTTCTTGTTTTTGTATTATAATATTATCTTTGTCCTCTATATTTTCTTTATAATAAGGTAATTTTTGTAATATTTTTCTTATTATAATTCTTTTTTTTTTTTTATATTTTTTTTCATTAATTTTATCTATATTTCTACAAATAAAATTAATTTTATTAATATGTAAGATACGTGAGAATCTTTCAATAATATTAATTTGTTTTAAATTTAAAAAATCTTCACAAATATTTTTTTGTTGCTCTAATTCTTCTTCATAAAAATTTTTTAAAGAAATATCTGGAGTTTCTTTACGCAATTGTGCTCTTATCCCTATTTTTACTCTTTTTTTTATTTTTAAACGAGGTTTTTTTTCACCAAATAAATTATGATGTTCTTGTTTTATATTTAAAATTTGAGTATTTAATTTTTGATAAGTATTTAATCCTAATAAATATTTATGGAGACTTATATTTTTTATATTATTTCTTTCTATATCTAATGCTTTAGATACAGCTATTCTAAGTTTATTTTGTTGAAATATTTTATTTTCCATAGATTATGTTATCTTTAGTAATTAAATTTTGTTTTACAATTTTTGTTTGTCTATTCCAAATTTCTATTTCTTTAATTTCTTGTTGGTTTTTTATTAAACTTATTCTTTTTATTAATAAAGGTAACACTATTAATATAAACATTAAATATGTAATTATTATTAATAATAAAATAATTATAATTTCATCAAAAGCTCTATAAATATCTAATTGTGGCATTGTTTTTTTTTCTTTTTTTTTATATAATATATGAAGCTAACGCTAACACTTTTTTATAAGAAGGCATATTAAATTGTTTTTTACTTGCACGTGTTCCTCCTATTATAACTTTTTTACTTTTAGGTGGTAAAAGTTCTCTAAAAGCTGGACCTAAAATGCGTGTTCCTAATAAATCAAAAGAATCTTTTTTTAATAAAACAACAGCATTTGTTTCACAACAAATATTATGATTACTTAAATTACGGTCACGTTTAGTTTTAATACGTATAACCATAGCTTTATGTTTTTCTCCTTTTTTTACTTTTTTATTTGGACGTACTTTTTTAATAGTTAATAATATAATATCACCAAGTTTTGCTTGTTCTTGATTTTTATAAATACCTATACAACGTCCAAATTTTGCACCACTATTATCAATTACTTTAATACGTGTACCTATTTTTATCATTGTTTAATGAGAACTAAATCCAAAAGCTTCTTTTAAGTAAATTGCAGTTAAAATTACAAAAACTAATGCTTGTAAAAAGCAAATTCCAAATTCTATAAATAAAATAAAAGTTAAAATTAATGCTGGAAATATTCCAAACACTTTTAAAGATATATGATTAAAACTTATAATACAAGTTTCTACTAAATCCGATAAAATATGTACTAATGAATGACCTGCAAGCATATTAGCAAAAATACGAACACCTAAACTAATAGCTCTTGCTAAATAAGAAATTATTTCTATTATAGTAATAAATCCTTTTAAAGCTGCGGGTACATTTGCTGGAACAAATCCGGTAAAAAATCCAACTCCTCTTACTATTATAGCTAATACTGTAACACTTACCCAAACACTTAAACTTAAAGTTAAAGTTAACCATAAATTACTAGTTAAACAGAAACTTAAAGGTACTAAAGCAGTTAAATTAGATAAGAAAATAACAATAAAAAAAACACAAAATGCAGGAAAAAATTTTAATAACCTTCTATCTGCTAATGACATAAAAGTTTGTAATAAAAAGCTAAAAAATAAATCAATTAAATAATTCCAAATATTTAAAAAATGAGTATTTTTTCCTATTGTATTAAAATAAATAAAACATAACACATACACTACAAAAACTATCATTGCTGAATTATATACATTTAACCAATATAAAGTTAATGTATTTCCTGTACGAAATTGTGCTATAGTTGTTCCTGGTTCTATTACACCAGCTTCTAAAAATGCATTATTAACCACATTAAAATATACTTCTTTATAATTTTTTATATATTCTAATATTTCTATTATACCTATATTAAACATTCCTTCTACCATTATTGCAGGAGTTTTATTTAATGATTGTATATAATTATGACTTATTAATTGTTGAACTAACACTGCTTGATCTATAGCATTAAACCATACTATACTATTTATATGTGAGATACCAAATTCTGGTATTAAACCGATAGTTATAAATTCAAATTGTTCTAAAGGTGAAAATATTATATAATTCATTTTTTTTGTTTTATATTTTTTTTACTTTATTTTACTATGTGACGAAACTGTATATTATTTTAAAAGAAACTCTATATGTTCATATAAAGTTTGATATTTAATTATTAAAAAAATATTAAAAAATATTAGAAATAAAGCTATAAATTTTTCTGTAAAATTCATTTTGTTTACATTTAATAAATTATAAGTAGCATTAAATGTCATTTCTGTTTCTTGAAATAAAGATATTCTCTTTATTATTTTAAAATAATAAAAAGCACTTATTAAACTAAATAATATAAATAATAAACAAGTAATAATATAATTAGCTTGATATAAATTATAAAAAATTAAAATTTTAGGTAAAAATCCAACTAATGGAGGTAATCCTAAAAAAGAAAAAAATGTTATAATAAGACCAAATCCGATAATTTTATCACTTTTAACGATATTATTTATATAACGTAAATCGCCGAAAATTAATGATTTTTGTTGTATTTTTGAAAGAAAGAAAAAAAAAGATAAAACATTAATTAAATATATCATTAAATATATAAAACTTAATGCAACTGCTTTTTCTGGTGTTTCAAAATAAAATACAAAATTTATTATAACAAAACCTATAGTAACAATAGAACTATAAGCAAATAACCCTTTAAAATTTGTTTGTATTAAACCTCCAAAAGTTCCTATAAATACAGATAAAACTCCTGCAAATATAAAAATAAATTTTAAATTTTCACTAGTTTGACGTAATAAACTTTCCGCTATTATTAAAAATACAAAAAAAATTATAATTTTTGTGGTACTTACTAACCATATAAAACTTATATTAGAAGCACTTTTATAAACATCAATAATCCATTGATGAAATGGAACAATTGCTAATTTAAAGAAAAAGGATACTAATAAGAAAATACAACAAAAAGTTATAAAAAAATTTGAAGATATATTGTCTAAATAATTATATCTTTCTAATAATGCTATATCTATTAAATTTAAAGTTCCAAAATTTAATAAAAAAAAAATTAATGCAATTATTAATATGGCAGAAGAAAACATACCCATTAAAGCATATTTTAATCCACCTTCCACTGCTATTTTATTTCCGATACCAGCAACTATAATATAACCAGCTAATGAAAACATTTCTATTAATAAATAAATACCCATTAAATTTACTTGTAAAAGAATATTTAATGATGCAAATATAAAAAAATAAAATAATAATATATGTTCTTTTTTTAATACTGTTCTATATTGTATAGTTAAATAACATAAAGTTATAAATAAACTGATAGCTATTAATTCAAATACTAAAATTTTTCCATTAAATTGTATACCAACTCCATTTGAAAATAAACGGAATTCTGGAAAAACTTTGAATATATTTATATAAATATAACCTATATTTAATAAGATAGCAATTAAACTAATAAGTTTAGTTGTTGTAAAAGAAGTATTATTAAATTTTATATATTCCATATTCAAATTTTTACTTCTTTGTGAAGTTAAAAAAAAAATTAAATATATAAAAAAATATAATGGAATAATACTAAAAAATAATAATCCTATATTATTCTCTGGAATGTTAATAGTATATATAAAAGTATTCATTTTTTTCTAATTATTTCTTAAAGCTTCTAAAACAAATCTGGTTGTTTCTTCTTTATCCATTCCTTGATTTTGTGCATTATTAAATGCATTATTTGCTATTTTTTCTTTATATAAAGTATATTCTTGACCTTTTAATAATGTAGAATTGAATATTCCTTCTTTAGTAAAGGTGTCCCCAGTACTAACGGCACAATTAGTTGTATTTGCACCAAAAAATTGTATATGACGATTTATATAGGTTCCTTTTAAAGCTGCTACATGTCCATTTTGTTCGAAACAATAATCTATTCCAGGCACTCCTAAAGTTACTGCTAAAGCTCCCGCACCATAACGGCATATACGAAATCCTGTAACAAAACATTGTTTCATAGAAACAGGACTATTTTTAACAATAGTAGGAAAAAAGAGAATTCTAATTATTGAATGGAACACGCAATGCAGAAATAAAAAAATAACGGAAATTCCATTTAAAATATTATAAATAATTAAAATAGAATTTTTATCTATATAAGTTAAAATAAAATTTAAATTATAGTAATTATTTAGGAGTTCAAGTATCCAAACATGTTGAAATATTAAAGCAACAAAACACATTGCAAAAAATCGACAAATCCTACTAAAAAGCCCATATTGATATGACACATACCACGAAGGCATCTTTTGAATTAAAACTTGTTGTTCTTTTTCGTCGAATTGTCTTATCCAATATATATATTTTTTTATATAATATAATATTTTCATTTTTTATAATTTATAATATAAATATCCATAAACACTTAAAGGTTCCATTATTATATTTGGGTAAATTCCTAAGAAAAGTATTAAAAGAACAAGAATAAGTAATATAAAAAGTTCTGCATCATTTAAATCATAAACAGAAGATAATCCTTTATATAAATAACTATATATAGTTTTTATTATAATAATTACACAAAATAATGTTGTACCAAAAGTAGCTGCAATTGCTATTAAAGAAAGTAACCACACTTTTTCATTAATTAATGAAAAAAATACACAAATTTCTCCTACAAAATTACTAGTTCCTGGAATACTCATATTTGCCAATACTAATAAAAAATATAAAACAGAAAATTTAGGCATTAAACGTCCTAAACCTCCTAAATATAATATATTTTTTGTATGTAAACGATCATATAACATTCCAACACCAAAAAATAAACCACTGGCTATTAACCCATGACTTATCATTAAAAATATAAAAGCAATTATTCCTGTATTATGTGCGGCAAATAATCCTAAAATACCTACATTCATATGAACAACAGAAGAATAGGCTATCATTTTTTTTAAATCAATTTGACGTATAGCTGCTATAGATCCTAATACAATAGATATTAACGCAATACCCATAAAAAGCCCTTTTAAACTATCAATTACTTCATTACAAACAGGTAATAAAACACGAAGCATTCCATATCCTCCTAATTTCAATAAAATACCTGCTAATATTACAGAACCTACTGTAGGTGCTTCAACATGTGCTTCTGGTAACCATAAATGAAGAGGATACATAGGTATTTTTATAGAAAATCCAATAAATATCAATATAGCTAATATTTGTTGTTCAAAATAAGATAAAGTATTTTTATTGAAAAAATGAGTAAATTCTAATGTACCGTATATTTGATATATTACAAATAAACAAAATAATAATACAAAAGAACCTAACATTGTATAAAAAAAAAATAAATATACCGCATGAATACGTCTTCCGCGAGATCCCCAAAATCCGATAATAAAAAACATCGGAAATAAAATCATTTCAAAAGCTATATAAAAAATAAAAAAATTGGATGCTGTAAAACATATTATTAAAAATAATTCAACTAATAATAATGCTAAACTATATTGATTATTATTACTTATTTTATTATAATTATATAAAAGACATATAGGAAATAAAAATGCAGTTAATAATAAAAAAAAACTAGACAATCCATCTATACATAATGTAAAATCTCCAAAAATTTGTGGAAAATTTTCAATTTTTATTTTATATTGTATTCCATATAAGGAACTATCCAATGTTACAAACATCCAACAATAAATTATAAAAATAATTAATGTATTTATATAATTATAATAAAATGTTATTTTTTTATTTTTTATTAGTAAAGTAACACATACACTACTTAATAAAAGTATTAAAGGAAAAATTAAAAATATTTGATTCATTTGCTTAATTGTTTATTTATTTTTTTGTATTACTTCTATACATAAAGACTTAAAATTTCGATATAAAAAAAAAATCCACAAAATACTACAAAAAAATATGAAAATAAAACTCCTGTTTGGGTTTTTGTAATAATATTTGAAAGTTTTGTAAAAAGTTGAACTAAACCAAAAGCTCCAAATATTTCTAAATATCCACGATCTATTGCTTTAATAATTATTTTATAACTAAAATTGTATAAACCTAATGTTAATCCTTGATAAATTGAACCAAAATACCAACGTAAAGATAACGCTTTATATAATTTAAAAAATATTACAAAAATCATACGTATTCTAAGATCCACTAACATATAATATAAATGTATAGTCCAATACCAATTTGATTCTTTTAAATGAATAATAGAATTAATAAAAGGATTCATTTCTTTTATTAAAAAATTAGTTATTAAAGTATTTACTAAATATTTATATAATATTCCAAAATATTTACTATAATAAATAAATGCCCAAAAAATCATAAAAACAAGTCCTAATACTGGTATATATTTTTCTGTAAGATGTAAAATTTCAAAATATTGTATATTCTCTACTACAGCTATTGAAGTTGTAAAAAATACTGAACCTGCACCAACAAAAAGTTCTTGTGTTATATAACCAAAAAAAATAGTAAATTTTGATAATATAAATAAAGAAATCGCCATAAATATTGGAGCTTCATGTGCAATTTCTTGTTTATATAAAGATCCTCTTTTTTTACCAAGCCCAGCATATTTGAATACACGTACACTATAAAAAGTGGTAAAAAAAGTAGTTAATAATAATAATAATATTACAACTTGATTTCCAAATCTAATATCACAAAAATAAGATAATAAAATAGATTCTTTAGAAAAAAACCCTGAAAAAAAAGGTAAACCTATTAAACCTAAATTACCAATTAACATACAAATAGTAGTGTAAGGTAAATATTTTATAGTATTTCCCATTTTACGTAAATCTTGTTCTTGTGTTAAAGCATGAATAATTGATCCAGAAGTAAGAAATAATAAACATTTAAAAAATGCATGTGTTAATAAATGAAAAAATGCTATATTATAAGCAGCCATTCCACAAGCCGCCATCATAAAACCTAATTGACTACAAGTACTATATGCAACAACTTTTTTCATATCCATTTGTAATAAAGCTACACAACCACTATAAAAAGCAGTTATTGCTCCAAGTATACTAATTAATATTAAAATATGAGGACAAATATTTAATATAAAATTAAAACGAATTAAAAGATATATACCTGCTGTAACCATAGTTGCTGAATGTAATAAAGATGAAACAGGAGTGGGTCCTTCCATTGCATCTGGTAACCACATATGTAATCCAAATTGCGCTGATTTTCCGGCAGCTGCGGTTAATAATGCAAAACCTATGAATTCTAAAATAGAAAATTTAAAATCACGATCTAAGCATTCTAACCAATGTATTATATTTATATTAGTTACTCCTTGAGGTAATTCTAATGCCCAAATACACCAAGGTGCAAATTGACCAAAATAAATTTTTTTAGGAATTCCTAATATTTCAAATAAATGTAAAGTATTTGTTGTATAAAAATGTACTAATTCTCTAATTACTACAATATCTAATGTATTAAATAAATAAAATAATAATACTAAAAAAACATAAAATCCTATATCTCCTACTTTATTAAATAAAATTGCTTTTAACCCTGCTCTATTTGCTTCTAAACGTGTTTGCCAAAAATTAATTAATAAAAAAGAAATTACACCAATTCCTTCCCAACCAATAAACATTTGTAAAGCATTTCCTGAAGTAACAAAAATTAACATAAAAAAAGCAAAAAACGATAATAACATAAAAAATTTACCTTTATTTACATCATCTTTCATATAATCAATAGAATATATTTCTACTAATGAAGTTATTATTAATATTAAACTTGCCATTAATAAACTTACTGAATCCATTAAAAAACTCCATTCTACTGTTAAATTATTAAATTGTATCCAAGGTACATTTAAAATGATTAATTTTGTTTTATATTGTATAGAATATAAATGTTCAAATAATGCTATTAACACAAAAATTACTCCTGTTAATAAACTTTGTACATTCACCCAAATTACTCCTTTTATACCTAATTGTCTACGGAATATATAACTTATTAATCCTCCAAAAAACGGTATAAATATAAATATTAATTCAATTAAAATTTTTGTATTATTCATTGTTTTTTTATAATAAAGAAATTAAAAGTGTATATATATTTGTTGATTTTATGGGTAAAATTTCACTATTGATAATAGGTTTTTGAATATCTATATTATTATCAATTAAAGTTCTTGAACTATAAAAATTTGTATTTTTATAATATTTAATATTTTTTGCTGTAAATGTTTCTCTTAATAAATTATTTATTTCATTAAATATTAAAATTATTACAAACAATAATATTCCTATTATACAAAGTTCACTAACTCTTAAACCTAAAGTAAATAATTCTAATTCAAAAATTGTATTAATATATAATAATAAAGCTAAACCATAACCAAAAAAATTTTTATTAGTAATTATTTTTGTTTTCATTTTTTTTATTAACTTTTTTTTTGATAACGCTTTTTTATTAATTTTTTTTTTTAATCTCTTTTTAACTTTAATTTTTTTTATTTTTCTCTTTAATTTTATCAAAATGACTTGCTAAATCAAATGTATAATATATTTGTTTATTAATAAAAGAATTCTTATTTCTATTTGGTTGGAAATAATATTCTATCATATAAGATTGTAATATAGCATGTAATATATGTCTTTCTCCATCATATAAATAAGGTGATTTATCGCCTCTTGCATAAATATGAGTAGGTAAAACACTTTTTAATACAAAATCATTAATATGTTCAAAAATACGAGATTCTATAATATCATATTCAAGATAATGTTTATATAATGATAAAATAATAAGATTAAAATAATATACAAAAATAAATAATAAAAATATTATAAGACTAAACGCTGATAATAATGAACCGTATGAAGCTAATAAATTTAAACTTGCATAACCATCCGGATAATCAGGAATACGACGAGGCATTCCAGCTAAACCTAAAAAGTGCATTGGGAAAAAAGTAATATTAACTCCTATAAAAGTTAACCAGAAATGTAAATGTGCTAAGAAACGACAAATATCATTTTTTTTATCATTAAATTTATATAAATATTCCATATACCTAATATAATATTGACGAATAATTGTTGGTTTTTCGTCTTCTTCTTTTGTAGGTATTTTCCATGCATTCCAAACAGAACTACGTATATATAATATAGTTGGATATTGTATTTTATAATCTTGACCAAAAATATGTATCCAATGATAAAATCCTGCAAAAATTGCAAAAACAGCTCCCATACTTAAAACATAATGGAAATGAGCCACAACATAATAAGTATCATGCATTGCTATATCTATACCCGCATTTGATAATATTATACCTGTTAATCCACCAAGTGTAAATAAAAATAAAAATCCTAAAGCAAATAACATTGCAGGAGTAAAATGTACTTTACCACCCCATATTGTCATTAACCAACTAAAAATTTTAACTCCTGTAGGTACAGCAATTATCATTGTAGCAGCAGAAAAATATGCACGAGTATCAATATCTAAACCAACAGTAAACATGTGATGAGCCCATACTAAAAATCCTAAAAATCCAATAGAACCCATTGCATAAACCATTCCTGTATAACCAAAAATACGATTATGTGAATATTTTTCTATAACTTGACTTATTATTCCAAAACCTGGTAATATTAAAATATATACTTCGGGATGTCCAAAAAACCAAAAAATATGTTGATATAATACAGGATCTCCTCCTCCCATTGCATCGAAAAAACTAGTGTTAAAATGACGATCTGTTATTAACATTGTTAATCCTCCAGCTAATACAGGTAAAGATAATAATAATAATATCGCTGTTATTAAGATTGACCATACGAATAATGGCATTCTTATATAATCCATTCCTGGCATTCTCATATTTATTATTGTAGTTATCATATTAATTGCTCCTGCTAATGAAGAAACTCCAGCTATATGTAAACTGAATATTGCTAAATCAACTGCTGGTCCAGAATGTGCTGTAATACTAGATAATGGTGGATACATTGTCCATCCTGTTCCTGCTCCTTCTTCAATTATTGATGATAATAATAATAAGAAAAAAGAAACTGGTAATAACCAAAAACTTAAATTATTTAAACGTGGAAAAGCCATATCTGGTGCACCTATCATTAAAGGTACAAACCAATTTCCAAATCCTCCAATTAATGCAGGCATAACCATAAAAAATATCATTGTTAATCCATGTGCAGTAACAATTACATTATATAATTGGAAATTACCATTAAATATTTGATTTCCTGGATAAGCTAATTCCATTCTAATTAATACAGAAAAAATTGTACCTATAATTCCCGCAAAAACGGCAAAAATTAAATACATTATTCCTATATATTTGTGATTTGTTGAAAATCCTTTTGTTTTTAACCAATTTAATGCTCTAAATGGGAACACAACAATCCAACTTAAAACAAAATATGGTAAACGTATACCTATTAATATAACAATCTCTTTTATTAATCCTGAAAATAAAGATATTTTATCTGCATCTCTATAAGGTTCTATATGTGCTATTGTTATTATTGGTTGTTTTGATTGTATTTTTTCTATATATTTTAATAAATTATTATACATGTTTTTTTTTTATTTTTCTTGTTTATATTCCGTGTCTTATTTTAATTTTAATAATTCTTCTTGTTTTTGTCTATTTTCATAAACATTTGCTAATTCATCATAATAAGATTGATCATATTCTTGTATTTTTTTTAAATATTTTCCTGTACCACATAAAGCGTTATCATCAAAATACTTATAATCTTTATAAGGTTTACTTGCCATTTTTTCTGTTATGGCATCAGTTTGGTGATACCAACCATAAGAAATTTTTCCTTGATTTAATGGTTTATAACCCATTTCTTTTAAATTATTATCAAAAGTTGTACTACCTACTCCTACAAAAAGAACCACTCCTGCAAGAATAGCTCCTATTTGATTCATAGTCCAATTAAAAGGACTATGAAACATTAATTCTTTGATAAAAACAAAACGTAATATAATATTTGTAATAATTATAAATATTAAATAAAAAAGAGTTAAAAAAGTTAGAACAAAAAATATTTGTTTTAATATATGATAATTTTCTATATGTAATTTATTTTGAAAAATATCTCTTAAAATTTCTTGATGAGAATCTCCTTGTATACCCAACCAGTACACGGCTACGTATCGTAGTCTAAACATATATTTATTATAAAATATAAATTCGTACCATGAAGGCATATTTTTTATAAAAACATGCTTTTCATGTTGATTATATTCTATTTTGTAATTTTTTATAATTATTAACTGTTTGAAGGGTGTGTAATTCTGAATAGGAAAAAGAAATAAAAACTTTTCTTGTAAGTGTTGTTTTTTATTTTTTATTATATTGAAAATTTTAAAAAATGTTCTTTTCATTTTTCTATAAATTAATATTTTTTAATTCCTTGTTCATTGAAATCCAATAGATATCAACTAATAAATTTAAAAATTGTTTTTGACTTAAGAAAGTTTCAACAAATTGTCTATTATTTTGAAATTTTAATATTTTTAATTTAGAAAAAAATTCTAAAATATTATTCATATGTAATAAAGGATCTTCATTTAAATATTTAGAAGCGGATTTTCCATATTTTCTTGTTTCTTTAATAAAGTTAGGATCCATTTTTCCACTAACTCCAGTAAATATAGTATAAATTTGATTAGCTAAAGATACTGGTACATTTGCTCCTTGATTTAATAATTTAGTTAAAATAGCACCTCTAGTTAATAAACGTTGAGTATTATCATCTAAATCAGAACCTAAACGAGCAAAAATTTCGATTTCACGAAATTGTGCTAATGATAATTTTAAAGATCCAGCAATAGTTTTTAATGCTTTTGATTGAGCAGCTGATCCTATACGACTAACTGATAAACCAACATTAATTGCAGGACGAATACCTTTAAAGAATAATGAAGTTTCTAAGAAAATTTGTCCATCAGTAATAGAAATAACATTAGTAGGTATATATGCTGATACATCACCGTATTGAGTTTCAATTAAAGGTAATGCAGTTAAAGAACCTCCTCCTACTTTTTTATCTAAAGCTGCAGCACGTTCTAATAATCTTGCATGTATATAAAAAACATCACCAGGATAAGCTTCACGTCCTGGAGGTCTACGTAATAATAAAGACATTTGACGATAGGCAACTGCATGTTTACTTAAATCATCATATATAATAAAAGCTCTTCCATATAATATATCACGAATATATTCTCCTAAAACACAACCTGTATATGGTGAAACAAATTGTAATGGTGCAGAATCAGAAGCTGACGCTGCAAAAATTGCTGTAAATTTTTCTATTTGACGTTCTACTAATGTATCACGGACTTTTGCTATACTTGCCATACGTTGACCTATGGCTACATATATACTCCATGTTATTTTAGTTATGTCTTTAGTAACATTTAAAGCTTCCATATTTTGTTGTTTTTGATTTAATATAGTATCTACTGCAATGGTTGTTTTTCCTGTTTGTCTATCTCCTATTATTAATTCACGTTGTCCATGACCTATTGGTATTAAGGCATCTACAGCTTTGATTCCTGTCATTAATGGTACATTAACTGGTGTTCTTGATATTATATTAGGAGCTCTAGTTTCAACTTCTCCTAATACATCTATTACGGTATCTTGGTGTTTTTCTCCTGTATCTATAGCTTCTCCTATACCATTTAAAACACGACCAAACATCCATAATCCTACTTTTACACTAAATAATGCATCATTTCTCTCTGCTGAAGATCCTTCTTGTATTTCTTCTTCTCTTCCAAATAAAACTGCACTTACAAAATCTTGATCTAAGTTAAATACCATACCTAAAATATTTTTTTTTTTTCCATGTATAGTAAGCATATCTCCTGCAGCCGCATTTCTCATACCTGAAATTAATACAATACCGTCTGTTACTGAATATACTATTCCTTGATTTTGTATATTATTTGCTTTTTTTATAATAATGTTTTTATTTTTTGTTTTCATTTTTTTCTCAATTTTTTTGTTTTTTATTAATTTTTTCTTTTTTTTCTGAAGATTGAACTTTATGTTTCTTTCTTTTTTATATTTTTTGGTTTTTTTGTTTTTCTAATATAACAATTTGTTGTTGAGCTTGATATATATCATGATGTTCTTTTTGTACTTTTAATGTATTATTTTGTCCCCATTCCCTTACTACATTTGCACCAGGAAATTCTGTTCCATCAAATACTTTTAAATTTTTTGAATTTTCAGAAGCCATTGTTTCTGTAATACGACCAAAACTTTTATAAATAGCATTTTGAAAATAACCATCAAAAATTTCTACATAACCGTGATTACTTAAGTAATAATCTATCTCTTCTATTATTAACATAATAATAACTATAATAAAAAATAAACGACTACATATAGAAAATAGCCATAATAATAAAAATTTTAATCTAATTTTTTTATCAAAAATGAGATCTCTAAAATACATTATACTTAAAAAAAATTTTAAAATGGTAAAAAATAATAAAATAAAAAAAAAAGTAAATATAAAAAAAGTGTTTATATTTTCAAATAATATAGAATTATAATTAGTAATTTCTATATCAAAAAATTGTTTTATATTAATTTTTATCATTTCCTGTAAATGCTTGTTATAATAAATTAAAATACATATACCCATTATTACCCTTAAAGCCCGCATCCAAAATGCTTTTTCATAAACTTTATAAAAAGTGGGCATTTTACTTATAAATAAAATTTGTTCTTCTGCTATATATTTAAAAATTATATTACGTGTTTGATATAAGTATTTTAAAGGAGGAAATACTATACTTAAAATACTTTCAATATATTTTTGTAGAATATTTAAAATATTTAATATGTTTTTACAAATTTTAAAAACTCTTTTCATTGTGTTTTATTTTATTTTAGTAGCAATTACTTTTATAGGCATAAATCCATGATTTACTCCACATAATTCGGAACATTGACCATAAAATTCGCCTTTTCTTATAATATATATATATACTTCATTTAAACGTCCAGGAACGGCATCAACTTTAACTCCTAAAGAAGGAACTGCCCAACTATGTATAACATCACTAGAAGTGATTAATAAACGTATAGGAATTCCGACAGGTAAATGTAAAGCATTATCGACTTCTAATAAACGTAAATCTCCAGGTTGTAACATATCTTCTGGAATCATATAACTATCAAATTCTTGAGTAGTATATGTAGTCATTCCATTGGCATCTTTTACAGGAACTATATATTCATAGGTCCAATACCATTGATGTCCTATAATTTTAACAGTTAAACACCCTAATTGTTCTATAAAACTTGTAGAAGGTTCTATAAAACGAAATAAAAATGTTATAGAAGGAATAGCCATTATTAATAAAATAATAGCAGGAACAACAGTCCATATAATTTCAATTATAGTTTGTCTTTGAGTTTGTTGTTGATAATCTTCTTCATCAATATTTTGACTACAAGAAAAAACAAAAGTTTCTCTTTTATTTAAAAGATTATTTTGTTCTTTAATATTTTCAATACTATTTTCTATTTGACTTTTATTAATTCTAAATTCATAGACAGCCGCTATTAACCACCAAAATACTATTCCTAATATAAATAATAATATACACATAATATCATCATGTAATACTATTAATTGACTCATAGTCATGGTTGCTTCGTCTTGAAAAGTGTAACCAATGGGATAAATAAAATCGAATTTTGTAAACATATTTTGTTGTTTTTAAGGTTTTTTTCTTATATTTGGAAAACGTTGCCAAGGAAAAAAAGAAAAATGTGGAATTTTTGATACTGCAAATAATTCTTTTACAAATATTATTTTAAAAGTATGTAAATTCATTTTTAAATATGGTGGAAGTGCTCTTAGTATTTGTCCTGTTAACAAATTATTTAAATATTTTACTTTAAATTGATAACGTAAATCAGGACGTACGGTTAATACATCTTTATCTTTTAAAATATAATGACATGATTTTATTATTTGATTATTTACTAAAATTAATCCGTTTTTTATAAATTGTTTAGCTTCTCTTAATGTTGAATAAAAATGTGCTCTTACACACATAACATCTAAACGTCTTTCTAACATTTTATAAAAATTTACATAAAGTCCTAATCCATTTTTTAGGCCGGCCTTTTTAATATGTATTTTTATATTATGAAATTTTAAATTTTCATAATGTGCTTGTAATAATTTACGAGTCCGAAAATTACGATCTTTTTCACGTTCTCGTCGGCGATACGGAAAAATTTCTCTTTTCTTATGTAATTGATATACAAGCCATGCTATATATGATCCTGGTGAACGATATAAAACATCATCATTATCTATTAATTTATGTTCATATTTATTTAACATATGTTTATTGGCTCTTTTACGCGCATATTTACCCCAAAGATCTTGTCTTATTAGAGTCTTTATACCATAATTACGCTTTTTTGTTTTTTTCCAACTTGTCATTTTTTTTTATTTTCTAGTTTTTTTTATAAGAATAATATTAAAAAAGCCATCATTAATGCAAATAAGGCAATTGCTTCTGTTAATGCAAATCCTAAAATTGCATATGAAAATAATTTGGTTTCTAAACTTGGATTACGTGAATATCCTAAAATTAAAGCTGCAAAAACTAATCCTATTCCGACTCCTGCTCCTGCGACTCCTGTAGTTGCTACTCCCGCTCCTATTGATTTAATTGATGAAAATAATAATTTGTCTGTCATTTTTTCTTATTTATTTTTTTCTTGTTTTTCTTTCTGCCTCCTTTAATTAAGTCCTTTTATAATTAAAAGATTTTTTATATTTCATTTTTTTTAAATGATCTTAAGAATGCATAATATTGATTATATAATTGATTATCGTATCCTAAAAAAGAATATTCTTGTGTTGTTAATAAATTTTCTTGTTGTTGTTTTTTTTTTATTTTCTCTTGTTGTTCTGTTTGATTATTAAATTTTTTTTTATAATTTGTAAAATGTATATCATATAAATTTTCATTATATAAATAGTGTTTTATATTTGGTATTATTATTTTGTTATTTTTTAAATTTCTTTTATATAAAATTAATTTCATATTATAAAGAGAACCTTTTTCTTCCATATTGTCTCTTATATTAACTTCTGTTAGATTTTCAATCACTATAAAATTTGCCATTTTTTTTTTGTATAGTATATTATTATTCTCTATTTTTTTATAAATAAAAAAAGAAATTAACCAATTATCTTTTTCATTATAAAGATACAAAGGTATTAGCTCTTCTGCTGAAAAAAAAATTAATTTACAAACTATTCCTTTATATAATTTTGATAGACTCAAACGTGTAAAAGGTATAAATAAAGATCTAAAAAAGGGATTTTCTTCTATGTTTTTTTTAAAAAAAATTATATAATTTTTTTCAAATTCAAAATAAGTAACATTTTCTATATAAGGTATTTCATTTATTAATTGATAAACATTTTTATAAATAAATTCTATAATTTTTTCTATGTTTTCTTCCTTTTTTAATAAATTTATTAAAATCTTTGTTTTATCTTGTTGTTTCATTATATTCTTCTTTAATATTCCAATCTAACCCTTTATATAACCATTCGAAATAAAAACCTATGGTTAATACTACAAAAAAAAAAGTTAAACTTAATATACTTATATTACTAATTTCTTTTATTATAATACCTAAAGGAAATAAAAATGTTATTTCTAAATCAAAAATTAAAAATAAAATAGCTACTAAATAAAATTTTACTTCAAAAGGTTTACGTGCATTATCAAACGGGATAAAACCACATTCATAATGACTTATTAATTCTTTATCATGACTTTGTGGCATAAATAAATAAGATAAAATAAAAAATAAACAAGAAATTAAAAAAGCAAATAATAAAAATATTAATATTTGTATATAATTGATAAAATAAAAGCTATATAATTGTATAATATTCATTTTTCTTATAATATTTTATTTTTTTTTTTTGGTACTGTTTGTAAAATTATATCTTCTATTTTTATTCCTATTGGTATCATAAAACCTAATAAACAAAAATATCCAAGTGTAGCTAATTGACAAATTTCAAAATAAGGTGTTTCTACTGGTTTTCCAGATGCCCAACTTAATAAAATACAGACAAATACTAACATCCAAAATAATTTTCTATATGCTGGTCTAAATATTGTTGCTATTATTGGTGTTCTTATAATAAAAGGTAATATAAATAAAAGAGCTAATGATATTATTGTAATACAAATTCCTAATAATTTATTAGGAACTGATCTTAAAATTCCATAAAATATTAATAAATACCATTCTGGTACTATATGTGTCGGTGTTTTTAAAGGATCTGCTGGAATATAATTATCAGGATGTCCAACATAATTTGGTATTAAAAATACAAAAATTAATAATAATAAACTAATATTTATACCTAATAAATCTTTTATTATAAAATAAGGGAAAAAAGTTAAACTATCTACACTTTTAATTGAAAATCCATAAGGATTGTTAGATCCTGTATTATGTAAAAAAATCATATGAAGTCCAAATAAAAATAATATTATAAATGGCATTAAATAATGTAATCCATATATTCTTGTTAATGTTGGTTGACTTATACCATAACCTCCCCAAAGATATATTAATATATCATTACCTATTACTGGTATTACAGAAACAAGACTTGTTATTACTGTAGCTGCCCAAAAACTCATTTGTCCCCATGGTAATACATATCCTAAAAATGCAGTAAATATCATTGCTAAGAGTATAATTAACCCACTTAACCATGTCCATTTACGATCTTCTGTAAATGATAATGAATAAATATTTTTAAATACATGACAATATACAGCTAAAAAAAAAAATGAAGCTCCATTTGCATGTAAATATCTTATAAACCATCCTTGACGCACTTCACGCATTATAAATTCAACACTATTAAAGGCTTCTAATATATTTGGTATATACCAAAAAGTTAAAAAAATTCCTGTTATAAATTGTATAATTAATGCAAATAATGCTAATGATCCAAAATTCCAAAAATAAGTTAAACTTTTTGGTGTTTGATAATAATATGCTTGTTGTTTTATAAATTCAATAAGCGAATACATTATATCAATTTTAAATATAATTTTTCGCTCTTTTCTAATTTTTCAAGAACTCTCTTTTAAAATTACTTATAATAATTTTTTATAATTTATTATTTTTTTTATTTCAAATCTTTCTGGTACTTGTTCTTTTGTTAATAATACAACACTTATTATTCCTAATACAAATAACATTGTTATATTTATAAATAGAACTAAATAACAATCATATAAAATTAAACCTATTTCTGTTATATCTAAATAATCTTGATATTTAATTAAATCATAAGATTTAATTTGTTCCAACCAATAAGTTTGTTGTAATATATTTAATTTTACATCCATTTGTTGATTTTTAAAACTTATTAAAAATATATAAAAACTTATAAATACTACTAATATTTTTGTAAATGCTGTTTCTATATTATCACTTTTTATTGGTTTAAACTCTATTAACATTATAATAAATAAAAATAACACTATTATTGCTCCCATATATATTATAAAAAATAAATATGCTAAAAATTCTACTTTAAAAAAAAAAAATGTTAAAAATAAAAATAAAGCATATGTTATAAAACTAAATAAGGAAAACATTGTGTTTGTTTGTACACTAAAAAAAATTAAAATTGTGATTAATAACGCTAAATATAATTCTTTCATTTTCTTCTATATTTTTTTTTTAAATTATATTTAAAAAGATCTCAGGATTTATATTTATTTCGGTTTTTAAATTTCCCCAAATATATATAAAACAAAATAAAATAATCCATACTACATCAACAAAATGCCAATACCATATTGCACTTTCTAAACCAACACAATTTCCATCTTCAAAATGTCCTAATGCTAATCTATAATTACATATTATTAAAAAAATAGTTCCTATCATTACATGAAATCCATGAAATCCTGTAGTCATATAAAATGTTGATCCATAAATTCCATCAGATAAACATATTGCTGCATTTTTATATTCCATTAATTGTAATAATAAAAATAATATTGCAAGTCCTATTGTTACTGTTAACGCTACAATTGCTTCTCCTTCTTCATATATAGGTTTTATTAATAATTTATGACACCATGTTACTGTTAATCCAGATGTTAATAAAATACAAGTATTTAATAAAGGTACTCCAAAAGGATCTACTATTATTTCTTGTAAATCTCGTGGAGGCCATACACCACCTATTTCTATTGATGGTATTAAACTTGAATGAAAAAATGCCCAAAAAAAAGAAAAAAAAAACATTACTTCAGATACTATAAATAATACCATTCCCATTCTTAATCCTGTGCGTATTTCTGTTGTATGTTCTTTTAAAGATTCTGCTATGACGTCTGACCACCAATACCAGACACTTACTATTGTTAATAAAAGACTTATTATTAAACTTATAAATCCTATTTTATAACCATTCATATATAATACTAATGATATTGCCATGCTTCCTACGGATATTGATAAACAAGTTGGCCACGGACTCGGCTTTAAAATATGAAAAGGATGAAATCTTTTTTCCATTTATTCTTCTGTTTAATTAAAAAATTTTTCCTTTCTCTTTTAATTTTTTTAATGTTTTAAATTTTTTATTCTTTCAAGCGAACTTTCTTTTGTTATTTGATAATATTTTATTATTATTCCTAATAATATTCCTGTCTCTACCGCTAATATCCCTAATATATATAATATATATACTTCTACACTTATATCTTCTGTTATAGAATATAAACTTAATATTACTACAATTAATGAAATTATTATTGTTTCTACTGCAAGTATTAATGTAATAAAATTAAATCTTTTTATTAATATACTACTTATTGCCAAGAATATAAATAATAATACATTTTCTACTATATATTCTAAATTATTCTCTATTCCTAATTGATAATAATTATTTATAATCATTTTTTTCCCTTTTTATTTTTTTTCTTACTGATATACCTTATAACTGTTTTTTACATATATTAGAAATGCCCTTTTATCAAAATTCTTTTCTATCCATTCTATATATTCTTTTATTATATGTTTTTTTTCCTCTTCTTCTTCCTGTTCTTTTTCATCTTGTTCTTCTTCCTTTACGTCATCCTCTACTTTTATAACAATTAACTCTTTGTTTTCTTTTTTTATATAATTATATATATAGTTTAAATTTTTTTCGTATGTTAACTCCCAATAATCAAATTCGTCATATATTGTTTCGGACATTGAACGCATTGGCTTTATTATTAAAAATCTTCTTATTTTTGTATCTTGCTCTCTCATTTTATCTATTATAGCTGTATTATATATTTTTGCGTGTTGTACGTGTATTACCTCTGCGTGGCTTTTTATATCTGTTATTATATCAAATTCTTCGCTTGGATATATAAATTGTGAAAATTTAAAATGTTTATTTCTATAATATTTTATTCTTATGTATACATTATCATAAAATTTTCTTATTTCAAAATTTTCTTCTGTATTCCAAAAAAATAATTTTTTTCCTATCTCTTTATATTCTTCATTTGATATTCTGAAAGAGTCATAATATAATTTATTATATTTTTCCCATATATATTCTATTATTTCATAAAAATCTTCTAAGTTTTTCATTTTATAAAATAATTTTGCAGTATAATATAATTGCTTTTGAAAACTATCACTGAAACTTTCTTTTATTAATAACTTATTTTTTCCTTTTTTTTTAACGCTTTTATATATATTTGTTAATGTAAAATTAAAATTCTTCTTTTGGTTCCGGTGGTGTATTGTTACCGTTATTTGACCGCGTTCTTCTTGCTGCTGTTTCCGCAGTTTTTTTTAACGCATCTTCCACCATTTTTACTGTATCATGTCCTTCATTATTCCCTGTTTTTAAAAAAGTTTCTACAATTTTTTCGATTTCTTCTTCTTTAATTTCAAATGTATAATTAACTCTTTCCTGTTTTGGTTGATCATTTAATGTTGTTCTAACATAAGTATTGTTATATATTATACTTAGGTCATCAACACCCTTTTCTCGAATTTTTTTTAATTCGGAATTTGTTGTTATTTTTTTTACTGAATTTCCTTGGGTATATGTCTTGGTTTCTATGGTTTCTAACCCCTTTTCTCCTTGTATTACCCCATCTGGATCAGTTTTGTTAAATTTTATTCCGTAATTGGCTACTCCTTTTTTTGGATCTTCATATTTTTCTAACATAACTGTATTAGTTTCTTTTATTAATGTTCCTACAGATGAACTATTTACTGCTCTTTGATCATATACAAAAGAATTCTCTATATTTTTATTTTGCATTATTGTTTTATAATATTCAAAACCAGAAGCTTTCATTTCGGTAGCTTCTTGTTGTATTTTTTCAATATGTTCTTTTACAGGTATATTTGTTAAAGCACTATCTATCATTACTTCTTTTGTTCTGGTTATTTCAGATAATGATTTATCAATTTGTTGTTTTTTTTCTTGTTTATTTTTTTCATTATAATTTTCAATATTATTTTTTTCACAAGACTCTTTTACTTTCGCCTTATTTAAATGAGTATCGTGAATCACCTCATCTCCAAAATTTTTCCTAATTGTTTCTACTACTTCTGGAGTAAGAGATCTTTGATTATTAAGCACTATTTCTGCAGCACTTATTTCATGATAATATCTAAGATTATTCGCAAGGATTTCTTCCGGATTACCTTGTTTTACCAATTCTAGATGTCTCTCTAAATGGTTTCTATTTATTATACGTTGTTGTGCCTTTTCGATTTCGTTTAATGTTTCATCAAGAAAATTAAATTCTTCTCTTATTACATTATTTGAACCTCTTATAGTTGTTCTTACAAAATTTGATTCTGCCGCATTATTAACCGCTGCTCGACCTGCTCTGCCTGCTGCTTCTAATTTATAAGAAAACGGATATAAAGGTATTAATATTATATCTATAAATGTCATTTCTGGAAAATATTCCATAAACGGTCTATATATATATTGATTAATCAATGGTAATGTTACTATCATTAACATTAATTTTTTTATAAAAAATATAATAATTAATATAGAAAATAATGCAGTAAATGTTTTTATTATTACTTTTTTGTTTTCTATTTTTATATATTCTTTAATAGTTAAAATTTTTGTTGTTATTATTAGTAGGATTTTTTTATACCATTTTTTCTTTTTATATTCTAATTTTTCTAAATATTTATTTTCTATTTCTTGTAATAAACTTTTATTGTATATTTTTTTATAATATTTTTTTAATCCTATATAACTTATTATAAATAAATTTATATATAAACAAAAATCTTTACCTAACATACATAATAATATTTCACATATTACAAATATGTTATAAATAAATATTATATATAATACATTACTTTGTATTTTTATTTCTTTTTTGTTGAAATATTCTTCATATAATGTTTGATCATAATTCTTTTCTATCCATTCTATATATTCTTTTATTTTTTCTTTATTTTTTTCACCTGTATAGAATTCTATTCCTATTCCTTGTTCTATTTTTATATTTTCCACATAATCATTTATAAAATTTTTACTCTCTTCTAAAGACTCCGCCCAAAATTCAGCTTCTGCTTCTACTTCTTCTTCATACTCTTCCTCCGTAGTTGATTCATAATATTCTGGTGTTGATAATTCTTCAATACATTCTTCTTTTGTTAAATTATCTGGATTATATATGATTAAATTTGTTTCTTGTACTTTTAACTTTTTAAAATTTTTTATTTGTGATGGATCAGAAATATAATAGATTTTTCCTTCTATTGCTTTTATTTCTCCTTGTTCTCTTTTTATATCTATTAATCTATCAAACACTTCTCCTGGATATATAAATTTATATTTAGTAAAATTTTTATTTCTATAATAACTTATTCTTATGTATACATTATTATAAAATTTCATTATTTCAAAATTTTCTTCTGTATTCCAAAAAAATAATTTTTTCCCTATTTCTTCTTCCTGAAATATTTTATTTCTATAAAGAGTATATATTTCTTTATATTCTTTATAATTTTTTAAATATTCTTCTTTATATTCTTCTATTTGTAGTAAAAAATATTCAGAATATAACATAGTATATTTTTTCCATATATATTCTATTATTTCATAAAAATCTTCTAAATTTTTCATTTTATTAAATAATTCTGATGTATTTTTTATATAACTTGAGTTATATATTCTTTTAACAACGTATCCTTTTTTTTTGTATTCTTCATATAATGTTTGATCATAATTCTTTTCTATCCATTCTATATATTCCTTTATTTTTTCTTTATTTACTTCTTCTTCTTGTTTTATTCCTATTCCACGTTCTATTTTTATATTTTCCACATAATCATTTATAAACTCGTCTGTTGTACATCCTATTGGATCATACATTATTAAATTTGTTTTCTTTTTTTCTTGATAATTTGGTTGTTTTATTTCTTTTTTTTCTTCTATATTTTTTATATAATAAATTTTTCCTTCTACTATTTTTATTTCTCCTTGTTCTCTTTTTATATCTATTAATCTATCAAACGCTTCTCCTGGATATATAAATTTATATTTAGTAAAATTTTTATTTCTATAATAACTTATTCTTATGTATACATTATTATAAAACTTTCTTATTCTAAAATCTAATTCTATATCCCAAAAAAATAATTTTTTCCCTATTTCTTCTTCCTGAAATATTTTATTTCTATAAAGAGTATATATTTTTTTATATTCTTTATAATCCATTTGATAGTTTATTCTAAGTGCAAATTGTTCTTGATCTAATATATCAAAATTCTTACAAATATATTCTATTACTTCATAAAAATCTTCTAAATTTTTCATTTTATTAAATAATATCGAAGTATAAAATATTTGCTTTTTTTCTGAACTATTTAAATTATAAGAGGATTGGTTTAATATATTTTTTTTTTCCATGGTTTTTTTCGAGGTTTTTTTTAGTTTTTTTTAGAAATTTTTGCAATTTTATCTGAAGATTTGTTGTTTTTTAGTTTTTCTAAAGCACCAATTTTTAATTTATAATTAAAATTTTTAAACCTATTATGTATACTAAATATGCGAATGTTAATGGTAAAAAAACTTTCCACCCTATAGCCATTAATTGATCATATCTATAACGAGGAAAACTTGCACGAACCCAAATAAATAAAAAACAGAAAAATAAAATTTTACTAATATATATTATATTATATATTATAAAAGGAGATGTTAATGTTATACTCATAAAAATAATATCAATAGGATAAAAAAACCAACCTCCCCAAAATAAACAAACAGAAAGAATAGCCATTAAAATAATATTAGCATATTCTGCTAAAAAAAATAATGCAAAAGTCATCGATGAATATTCCACATTATAACCTGCAACTAATTCTCCTTCTGCTTCTGGTAAATCAAAAGGTGCTCTATTGGTTTCTGCTAAACTTGAAATAAAAAAAATAAATGCTGGTAATACCATTATAATTCCATTAAATATAAATCTTTGTTTTAAAACAATATCATTTAAATTTAAACTTTCACTAAGTATGATTACAGGTAATATAGTTAAACTCATAGAAATTTCATATGAAATCATTTGTGCAGTTGAACGTAAAGATCCTAATAAAGCATATTTTGAATTACTCGACCAACCTGCTATTATTATTCCATAAACACCTATAGAAGATAACGCTAATAAATATAATATACCCATATTTAATTTTAAAACACTTCCACCGTTTGGAAAAGGTATCACAAACCATCCTAATATACAAATCATAAATGTTAAAATTGGAGCAAAAATAAATAATATTTTATTGGAATAAGCAGGTATTACTGTTTCTTTTAACAATAATTTTACACCATCTGCAATTGGTTGTAATAATCCAAAAAATCCTACAACATTGGGTCCTCTACGCGATTGCATTGCTCCCATTACTTTTCTTTCTAATAATGTTAAAAATGCTACACTTATTAATAAAGGTATTAATATACCTAAAAAATCACAAAATAAACAAATTATATCTACTATATTCTTTATATACATTTTTTTAATAATTATTTTTTTTTTTTGAAATACTTTCTTTTATTTGTAATACATTAGAATGTTTAAATAATAATTCTTCTGTATTTTGGTTTTCTATTAAATTAATTTTATTTCTTCTTGTTTTATTTTTAAAAATAAAATCAAAACCATCTTTTTTATTTGTTAAATCACGGAAATCTTCAGTACAGAATATATCTATCATGTCTTGTATTTCTTGTTTATTCCAATTTAAACCATACATACTATTATAAGTATTTAATTTTGATGTAATTGATTGAATCCTTCTTTCTAAAAGAAAATTAAACCCTTTTTTAAAGTGTTCTATTATTATCCCATATTTTAATATTAAAATATCTTGTAATAATTTAAATTCTATTGTATTTTCATTATTGTTTTCTTGATTTAATATTATTTTTATTAAAAATAATATTTGTGCTATATTACGCATATTGATTCCTCTAATATTTACAGGTATAGTTTTTTGTATTGTTCCATAATTATCTAATCTTAAACTATATTCCTCTAAAAATGTTGTAATAGGAAATATTATACTATAACCTTGATTGCTTTCTATTCCATGTGTAAGAAAATTTAAACTAATCCCTTGTTTTTTTAATGTTATCTCTTTATTTTTAGAAAATATCCAATTTATTGTATTCTTTTCTGTTTCAAAGTTATCGCTTTTATTACTTATCCAAATATTATTAAAATTTTCTGTATTTTTATTTAATAATATTTGTGATATCTTTATTTTTTTTATTATTTCTTCTGTATATATTAATAATTGTTTTTTATAAAATCCTAATATACTTTTTGCTTTTTCTATTTTAAATATTTCAGAATTTGTATTATTTATTGTATAATTTTTAAATTTTACATTTTTTTTTGTTCCTATTATTAATATTTTACTATTTTTTATTAATAACCAGATTCTTGGATAATCACTTACTATATTTATATTATTTATTATATTGTATTTTGCTGCTTTTATTTTTCTAAATATATTTTTAGGATAAAAATGTTCATTTATATTACCATTATAATTTTTTGTTTCATATTTTATTAAATTTTTTGTTGCTATTATATTATTTAATAATATATTTGATATTAAATCATTTTTTCCTGCATTTTTATTCACTATAATATTTTTTACTACTGTTTTATTTTTTTGTTCTATTTGTTGTTCTATTTTATTTATATTATCTATTTCCTCTATTATATATTTAATATATTTTATATATAAAACAACCTTTTCCCAATTTATTTTTATATATTTATTTTTTATTAATAAATATGGATAATTTATTCTTTGTTTTTTTACACTTTCAAATATAAATCTTACTTTATCACTTATCCAATAATAAGCATCTTTTCTTGTCGGTAATATTCTTATTATTTCATTACCTCTTTTCTGTATTGCTATTTTCCCATTATAACTTTCTACAAAATTTGTAATTTCTATATTTGTTAATTCCCAAGGTCTTACTTTAAATGCTAACGGTTTTATTGTTAATGCTCCCATTTTATAATATATTTTCTATTATTTTTTTTTCTGTTATTACTATTATTCTCTTAATTTCTTTTTCTTTTTTATATTCTAAAATTTCGCTGCTATCTATGTATCTTATTACTATTACTATTATTGTTTATTGTTTCTCTTGTACTTCTATTTTTTCTTCTTTTTGTCCTTCTTACCCTTCTTCACTTGTTATTTTAATTATTTCTATTTTTTTTTGTATATTTATTATTTTTAATTGTTCTTCTAAACTATATTCTTTTTTACTTAATATCGGTATTTTTATCTTCTTTAAATTTTGTTCTATTATTTCTTCTATAATTTGAAAATAATTCTTTTTTATATAATTTATTACCAATGTTGCTTTTTGTTTGTTTTCTATCATATTTTTTAACTTTGTTATATGCTTTTTTATTGTAGGAACTATTAAACGATATTCTACAGTATTTTCTTTTAATGATGTTTTAAGTACTGTTCGTACACTTCGTATCATTGTTAATATACCTAATTTTTCCTTTTCCTAATTTATTTTTTTGCTCTTTTAATTCTTTTAATTGTTCCATATCCATATTTATATATTCAATTTTCTTATCTATTGCTATTAAATCTGGATAATTTTTTTTGTTTGAAATATATTTATATTACTATATTCTGCATTTTTTACTATACAAGATTCTATTATTTCTTGTTGTTTTTCTTTTAATTGTTCTTTATCTTTTATAAATTGTTCATATGTAAAACAATCTGTTAAAAATTCTAATAAATCTTTTTCTGTTTTCCATACATCGCAATTATCTATACCAACCTTTTGTATTCCTTGATCTTTTACCTTTTTTGACCAAACTAAGAATTCTAAAAATAAATTTTTTTTTCCATTTTTTTTAATCTACTTGATTTTTATACTCTTCTTTTTTAAGCATTAAACAAACTATTTTTATAAAAATTTATATTGAATGGGCGATTAGTAGGAATTGAACCTACATCTTCAGATCCACAAACTAAAATTCTACCATTAAACTATAATCGCCCTTGGCCTTTATTATTTTTTGGGGTAAGCAGGACTTGAACCTACACTTACAAATCATGAGTTTATCGTTCTACCAGTTAGACTATTACCCCTAATGATAAATTGACTCTTGAGGGACTCGAACCCCCATACACAACTTAGAAGGTTGTAGTTCTTCCAGTTAAACTAAAGAGCCTTTGCTAAGAAAAAGGACTCAAATCCTATACACAACTTAGAAAGTTGTAGTTTTTCCAGTTAAACTACAGCGCTTTTGCCAAGAGAGGGACTCGAACCCTCGACCAAAGGTTTTTCAAACCTCTACTCTACCAACTGAGCTATCTTGACTTTATGCCTCCGACAGGAATCGAACCTATATTACGACCATTATGAGTGGTGCGTTTTACCATTAAACTACAAAGGCTTTTTGCCTGCAATAGGAATCGAACCCATTTCAAATGTTTTGCAAACAAACGCATTACCTTAATGCTATACAGGCTTTTTATGGAGTGGGTGGGATTTGAACCCACGATGTCTTTAAACAATAGTTTTACAGACTACCGCCTTAAACCTCTCAGCCACCACTCCTTTTTTATGGGCCAGGTAGGATTCGAACCCACGGTAAATTTCTTTACGTTAGTTTTCAAAACTAATGCCTTCAGCCACTCAGCCACTAGCCCTTAAAAAAACGGGGTTGAAGGGACTTGAACCCTCATCTTTCAGTTCGACAAACTGATGCTTTACCTATTAAGCTACAACCCCTTTTATGGGCTGGATGGGATTTGAACCCATGGTAAATTTCTTTACGTTGATTTAGCAAACCAATGCCTTCAGCCGCTCAGCCACCAGCCCTTTTTACGGGAATGATCGGAATCGAACCAATATCCTCAGTTTTGGAAACTAATATTCTACCGTTAAACTACACTCCCTTTTCACCTATATGTTTGGGCACACTGGGACTTGAACCCAGAATCAACGACTTAAAAGATCGCTGCTTTACCAATTAAGCTATATGCCCAATTTTCTGGGTGAGGGGACTTGCACCCCTAGCCTTCTGTTCCCAAAACAGATGCACTACTTTTATGCTACACCCAGTTTTTGCCCTAGTAGTAGGAGTCGAACCTACATTATCGGTTCCAAAGACCGATGTTCTACCTATTAAACTATACTAGGTACTTTTTTGGAGATGACGGGATTCGAACCCACGTCACGTTGCTTGCAAAGCAAGTATTTTACCATTAAACTACATCCCCAAATAAATCTAATAAATATAATTGATTTTTTAATATCGTTTCTATTTTTAAGCCAGCTGCAGGTTCCCCTACAACTACCCTGTTACGACTTCACCCTAGTTACCAATCCCAATTTCACAAGTATTCCTGTAATTATCCAATTTTCAGATAAATACGGTCACATACCCGTTTAGACCTGAACCAACTTCCATGGCGTGACGGGCGGTATGTACTAGATCTAAGAACTTATTCACCGTGACTTGGTGATCCACGATTACTTGCGATTCCATCTTCACGTTGTCGAGTTACAGACAACGATCTGGACTGAGATACCTTTTGTAAGATTCGCTACTATTCACATATTAGCTCGCCCCTTTGTCGGCACCTTTGTAGTACGTGTGTAGCCCAGTTCATAAAGGCCATGCAGACTAGACGTCATCCCTATTTATCACGTTTCCTTTATTTTATACTGATATCTCTTACGATAACAGCTTCTTACCTGATACTTCTTTTTAAAAATTAAATATTTAATTTGTATAAAAAAAACAGGGGTTGCACGCGTATACGGAGTCAACCTGCGACCATAAAGTACGCGCTAACGACCGCCATGCAGCACCTACACAAACCAAAAAATACTATTAATTATTATAATTTCTTTTTTTTATTATTTCTCTTTTTATCTTTCTTTTATTTTCGAATAAAAAAAGTCTTTATTATTTTAAAAAATAATTTTTAGAAATAATTTTGGAATACTATCCCGCGATAGCCCTAAATTTGTAACAAGAACTGGTAAGGTTTTGCGTGTTGTATCGAATTAAACCACATACTCCACCGCTTGTTTAAATCTCCGTCAATTCCTTTGAGTTTCAACACTGATGTGATACTACCCAGGCGGAGTGTTCACGCGTTTACGTGGATATCGCGTTATCAATTTACTATTTTTTACATAGCATAAATACATTGTATAATACGACGGACCCAACACTCATTGTTGTCTGCATGGACTACTTGGGTATCTAATCCAATTTGATACCCATGCCTTCGTACCTCAGCGTCAGTTCATTAATGGATAGTTGCCTTCGCTTTTGGGAGTCTTTTTAATATCGACGTTTTTCATCTCTACTTTAAAAGTACTACTATCCTCTTCATGACTCTAGTCGTTCCGTTTAAATCCTTTGCCGGAGTTAAACCCTGGGTTTTCCAGATTCACTGCGAACAACCGCCTGCATACCCTTTACGCCCAATAATCACGAATAACGCTCGCCCTTCCCGTTTTACCGCGACTGCTGGCACGAGATTAGTCAGGACTTATTCTACGACTACTGTCACTTTCATCATCGTTAAAAGAACATTTCAAGCATATAGCTTCTGATAATATATTTCACGTGGGGTTGCTGGATCAAGCTTTCGCTCATTGTCCAAGATTCCACACTGCTGCCCCCAAAATAAGAGCTGGGCCTTGTTTCAGTCCCAGGGTGACTGATCGTTCTCTCAAACCAGTTAAACGTGAGGCTAGGTAAGCTTTTACCTCACCAACTACCTTTTTATTCCTTAAGCCCTCTTTCTTCTGCACAGCGATATAATCCTTTGTTTTACCTTTTTCAATTCTGAAACTGATTAATCTTAGTTGATATCTGGTTTAGTTTTTTAGCTTTCGCAAGTTTTGCTTTTTATCGCTTTTTCTTCTTTTCAAAAACTTAAACTGTACTTCTTTTTCTGTGCTGTTCGGTTCTTAAGTTCTACTCACCAATACGCCACTAAAACTATTTTTTGAGTTTTCGTTCGACTTGCATGTGTAAAGCACACCACTAGCATTCACTCGGAGCCAGGATCAAACTCAACTTTATTCCTTTTCCTTGATTTACATCTTTCTTGAACTAACTTTTCTTCTTCCTTTTCTTTTATGCGTATATATTTCTATTTCTTTTTTTATGTTCTTTGATGACTATTAACTCTTTGTTTAATAAATATAATTTCTTGTAATTTTTTAATTAATACAAATATTTAAGCTTATTAGTAATACTTAGCTTCACATTTCGCAATGTTTCCACATGTATCCTATTGTTGTAATCTTCAACTACTATTCAAGAAAATTATTTTTTAGCTGGTTTTCTTACTTATATGCATTCAGTAATTACACCTTTAACGCGTAGCTACCCTACAATGCTACTAGAAATAACAGTAGGTCCACAATCGGCATCACTCATCCGGTCCTCTCGTACTAGGACTCAAAACCCTCAATTTTCTTTCTTCCACAGTAGATAGGGACCGAACTGTCTCACGACGTTCTAAACCCAACTCACGTACCACTTTAATCGGCGAACAGACGAACCCTTGGCACCGGCTTCAGCACCAGGATGTGATGAGTCGACATCGAGGTGCCAAACGATCCCGTCGATAAGGACTCTCAAGAATCATTAGCCTGTTATCCCCAGCGTATCTTTTATCCGTTTAGCGACGACCTTTCCTTTCAGCATCGTCGGATCACTATATCCTACTTTCGTACCTGCTTGATCCGTCAATCTTGCAGTCAAGCGAATTTTGCTATTACACTCTCAAGATACAACATTTTGTATTTGAAACCACCTTTGAGCAGCTCCGTTATCTTTTAGGAGCCGACCGCCCCAGTCAAACTACCAATCATACACTTTCCTCCTTTTTAAAAAGTAAATACTCAATCATATACAAATGGTCTTACACTTTTTGTCTCTTCTCTTAAACTCCCATCTAGGCTATATGTTATATAATATATGTATAATATATGAATGTAGTAAAGATGCATGGGGTCTTTTCGTCTAGCTGTAGATATTACGCATCTTCACGGAAGTTTTAATTTCACTGAGTTACCATTAGAGACAGTAGAGCGATCGTGACGCCATTCATGCGCGTCGGAAATTACCCGACAAGGAATTTCGCTACCTTAGGACACTCAGGGTTAATGCCGCCGTTAGCTGGAACTTATATCTGCAGCTTTAAAAACCGCTTCATTTTATTTGACAACACTGGGCAGGCTTCAGACCTTATACATCATCTCACGATTTAGCAAAGTCCTGTGTTTTTATTAAACAGTCGCCGCTCTCTCTTTAGCTAGGACCCACCTACAATTGTTTCATTATCTAAAACAGCAAGTAGTTTGGTTCTCCTCATCCCGAAGTTACAGAGTCAATTTGCCGAGTTCCTTAAATGTTATTCTCTCATTCACTTTCGTACATTCATACTCACTCACCTGTGTCGGTTTAAGTACGGTTACTCCTATAAATTTTTTCTTGAAATTAATAACCTAACACAAATTTTACTCTTTTCTTTTTGTGCTTGATTTATTGTTTATATGTTCCACATACCAATATTTTACTTAATTTATTTCTTTATAGTGTCTTGTAATTCTTAATACTTTTTCTCATCAATATTAGTTTTCACTAATTATCTTAGAGGCCGCCTTACTCATCCCAATTAATTTGTATGATGAAATCCTCGAGTTTTCAGTGATAATGTTTCTTACATTATTTTTTGTTACTCATACCAGCATAAGCTATAAAGATTGCTCCTTATGATCTTTTATATCATTTTTCTTTGCTTACTTTATATTCTGTTACCAATTTTTATTTTATAGCTTCGGTTTTTGGTTAATTCCATTTGAATTTTCGGAAAGCTTGAAATTCTATCAGTGAGCTTTGACGCTTTCTTTAAAGGATGGCTGCTTCCAAGCCCACCTCCTGATCATTTATACTTCTAATCCCTCCTTTCTATTTTACTAAATTTTTTGGACCTTAGCTTATAATCTGGGCTGTTTCCCTCTTGAGAATGGACCTTTTCACCCATTCTCTGTTTGCCATTAATTCTTTCGTTACAATTCAGAGTTTAGTTAGATTCAGTAAAATCTCTATGATCCCCCTTACCTATCTAGTGCTCTACCTTTAACAAAGCTTTTAATTTTGACACACTACTCATATAGTTTTCACAGAAAACCAGCTATCTCCAAATTCGATTAGCTTTTCACTCCTATTCACAGATCGTCTCTGTATTTTGCAACATACTAGAGTTCGGTCTTCCGTTTTTACTTCAACCTGTCCATAAATAGCTCATCTGGTTTCGGGTCTAATAATATTAACTTTTTTATTTTTTAAAATTCGATTTCACTACGCTTTCGCTTGCTACTATTATTAACTCGCTGGCTCATGATGCAAAAGGAATATTGTCACTCTTCTCTTTCAGTTTTTTATTCTTTACCTGAGTCTTGCTCCAATTCCTAGTACGAACTGTTTTAAGCTCTTTTCACTCCTATCCTATAGGTTCTTTTCATCGTTCCTTCACAGTACTTTTTCTCTATCGGTTATTTCACATATTTAGACTTCGAGGAAGGTACCCCGTTTTTCAAACAAATTCTGCTTGATTCGTTTTACTCTTTAGTTTTTATTCTATAGCCCTCTTTTTGGACTTTTACCCCCTTCTTTTGGTACAACTTTTTTTTTGTTCTAGATTTTATAGAATTTCCTATCGGTCTTTTCCACTTTCACTCGCCACTACTGATGGAATCTCGGTTGATTTCTTTTCTTTTAGTTACTTAGATGTTTCACTTCACTAAATTGTTTGAAAAATTTATTTTTTAGGTTCCCCCATAGTATTCTTTGTTATTATTATTCTTATTACTACAAATTTTCGACTTCTAAATCGTACTTTTTTTGCTTAAACCTAGATTTCCACAATTCGCTACATCTTTTTGTATCTTTTTTTTGATAGAATCTTTTTGATTTCATAATTAGTTATTTTTTACTAATTAACTATCTTTTCTCTCTTTTTAACCGGGTTAGGCTTTTTATTGCTTTTGGGCTCACATTTAGTCCTTCCATCTTCCTATTGTTTTGCAACTTCGTAATGGTGGCGTTTATTTTTCTATTTTTTAACAGGGTTCGGCATGTCTCCGGTTTCTAGAAAAATTACTATTGAAATTTACCCAACTAACCCGGCTTTTTACTTATAATTGCTGCTACGTGGAGTCGAACACACGATCTCCAGGTCATGAGCCTGGCGAGTTACCGTTACTCCATAGCAACGTTTTTTAATATATCCTTTGCCCCCTGCCAGAATCGAACTGGCGTTCTCGCTATGAAAAAGCGATGTCCTACCCCTAGACGAAAGGGGCTTTTTCTTGATTTTGGATTCTCTCTTTAACTTTTTTATTTTTTCATTTTTTTCATTTTGCGCTTCTGCCTCTAATCATTATACCTATTATTCATTTTTTTTAGCTCTTTATCACCATTTTTTAATAGTTTTTTATTACAAATTTTTAGTTTAAGTTATTTATTAAACTTTATGTTAGGTCACGTTTTTTTTATTATTTTTAGTATGATAGCATTCTCTTAAAAAAAAAGTTGAAATTTTTTTATTCATTTTTTCTTGTTTTTTAATTATTGGAATTTTTATGCTTTTATAAACTCTTCTTTTATATTAAAAGTTTATGATAAAGAGTTAAATTTTTTTAAGAAGGCTTATATAAATATAATAGAATATAGTAATTATATAATAATATGATAGATATAAGATGTTGTTAATAGGATAATAATAACATAACATTACCACAAAATTATAATTGTTAATCTAATCGCGAGAATCTCACATTTACCTCTTTGACAAGGTAGCATACTCCTTATAAAAAAAATAAATTTTCTTGTTTTTTAATTATTGGAATTTTTATGCTTTTATAAACTCTTTTCTTATCTAAAAAATTTGTGACCAAGCATTTAGTAGTTTTATTATCCTTTTTCTTTTTTTCTTTTTTAAAAAAGTTAAAAAAATGGTGATAAAGAGCTAAATTTTTCGAATAAGGCGTATATAAATGGGAGCTATATCTATAAAAGGATCATATATATATATAAATATAATAGAATATAGTAATTATATAATAATATGATAGATATAAGATGTTGTAATAGGATAATAATACCATAATACCTACACGCAAAATTATAATTATTTGTAAATTAAAATGAAAAATTTACAAAATGATTTTTTTATAAATCTTATTCTTTTTACAAATTTGAATTTATTAATCAAATTATATAATCTACTTGTTTAGGTTATTTTTTCTATTAATCTTATATTCAAATATATAACTTTTATAAAATTAATTTTTTTGTACACCCCCCATAAAGTTTATTTAATTCGCTGAATGATTGTTAATAAATTAACGCTTTTTTATTGTTATATTCGCAAAAATGCGAGCCAAGAAGAGCAATTAAACACGTCTTGGTTTTTTGGTTTTCATAGGCAAAGAATGAATATTATTTTCATTAATGACAAGAGAAATAACAGGAAAATAAAAAGTAATTAAATTTTTAAGAAAACTTCGTTGACGAAAAGTTAAAAAAAAAAAATTTTTAAATTCTTGTTTAGAGCGATCTTTTAAAATAAAACGAGGAGTTTTGAAATATTTAAATTTATTTAAAATATTAGTAATAATATAAGTTTTTTTTTTTTTTCGAGAAAAAGCTTTCATATTTAATTGATGTTGAAATTTTAATTTATTAATATTAATATGATAATAATATTTCAATTTATTAAAATATTTATTTTTAGAATTAGAATTAGAAAAACCTTTAAAATCAATTAAATTTTTTATATAACTTTTTTTAAAAATTAAAGAAAAAAAATAAGATAATTTAGAAAAAGTAGGTTGTACAAAATTAATACGTTGTTTACGTTCTAATCCATGATAATTATAATACATACGCCAAGCTTGGTCAGAATTAGTAGGCCAATAAGCAATATGTAAAAATTTTAAGAGATTAGGAGAAATAAAACCTTTTTGTAAAAAATTCCAAAATAATTTTTTATAATTTTTACGTACAAAAAAAAAAGGATTACCTTTTTTAAAAATAGAATTATTAAAAAGAAAATTAGATTGAAATTGTATTTTTTGTAAACCAATATTTTGTTCAACCATCCGAATTAAAAAATTTAATTTTTGTTGAGTATGAGAAATAGTTTGATGTTTTTTTAAAGCGAAAGTTGATTTTTTAATATTGCGAATAATAGACATTTTTATTTAATTATAAAAGGATTTTTTTTTAAATAATCTTTTAATTTCGGATGAGGATTAAGAACAACAAAAGTTCCAGTAGTAGTTGATTTTTTTAATAAATGAGGAAAAGCTTTAATTTTTTTATTATGATGTTGTATAAGGTTATAAAAAGATTTATGACGAATTTTTTTATTATAAGTATTTTTCATACGAGACCAAATCATAGACATAAATTGAAAAGCATAATTATTACATAAATGCTTAGCATTACGATAAAAATTATAAATTTTAATATTTTTATAATTTTCAAAAATATAATTAGGTTTTTGTTGAGTTAAAAAAAAAGATAAAAAATTTTTAGTTCCAAAATAATTTAAATATTTTAAAACTAAATGTAAAGGACGTTGTAATAAAACTCTATTACGTGCCATAAATAATTGACAACGTATAAGTAAATCTTTAAAAGTCATTTGATGACGTTTAGCACGTCTAAAATGTTTTAAACCTAACATACCAGCAGAAGCTTTCCATAAAATTTTATAAGGTTTAGAAATAAAAAGAGTTAAATAAATATTATGACCAGTAATAGTAGTTAATAATTGTAAAGGATTTTGTTGTTTATAAAAAGTTTGATAAAAAGCATCTTCTTTATTGATTAAAGTACGAAAAGATTCCGCACGTAATATATCAGAAGTATTTTTCAATAAAGTATTAAGTTCTAAATTTTGTAATAAATTCATTTTATTATATAAACCATTATTAACAATATAGCGATTAAAAAGTGATTTAACTAAAATAGTTTTATCTTTTAAAATATTAAGAGAATTAAGTTGTTGCTTATAAGAAATAAAATTAGTATTAGTATTTATTTTTTTTTGAAAAAGAATATTTTTTTTAATTTTTTGAAAAATGAATTTTTTAAATTTATTATGAATATTTAAAATAGAAACTAAAAAAATATTAAATTTATTGTTTTTAATTTTTTTATTATTTTTAATTTTTAATAAATTAGAAATAAAAACAGATAATAAACGTTTACTTAAAAAAGCTAATTTAATAGTATTTTTAAGAGGTTTTTGAAGAAAAGATAATAATTTAAATAAAGAAAAATTATTAAATTTTAATTTAAATTTAAATTTTTGTAATAATAATTTATATTTTTTTGAAAAATATTTATTAATTTTTATTAAAGAAATTTTACGAAAAATAGTTTTTAAACCTGACTTATGTATAGCTTTTAAACGAAAAATAAGAGAACGAGAATTTATAAAACGATTTTTATTTTTTTCTCGCATAAGTTTATCTTGATATTTCTTATAAGCAACAAATTTAGTTAAACTATTTTGAAATTTATCTTTTAATAAACGAAAATTTTGAGCATATTCTTGTTGTTTTTTTTGTTTGGCATTTAATAAATTATAATATTTAATTTTTAAAAATTTTTTATATTTAAAAAGCCAAGTTTTAAATTTAAAAATAGTATTAAATTTATTTTTTTGTCGTTTAATAAATTTTTTAATAATTTGTTGTAATAAAAGAAAAAACATTTTACCATGAAAAAAACGAAGAGTTTTAGAAAAAATTCTAGGTTTTTTTAACATTTTTTTTAATAATAAAGCAAATTCTAATTTTATTGTATTAAAATTTTCAATATTTAAGAAATGATTATATTTAGAAAAAAGAATATGAAAATACTTGGAAATTTCTTTTTTTGTAATAGATTTTAAAGGGGGTTTAATAACAGAAAAAGGTAAATTTTTAATAAGAAATTGAACTTGAGAAATTTGTTGTGAAAATAAAAAAAAAGTTTTAATAAATAATTGTTGAATAAAATTAATTTTATCAATAAAAAAACGATAAAGAAATCTTTTATTAAGAGAATTATTTTTATTACGAAATTTTTTTATTTTCTGATGTAAATTAAATTTAAAAAATTTTAAAAAAACATTTAAAATATTAGTACGTAAAGGTTTAACAATAATTTGAAAATGTTTTTTAAAATTTAAAAATAAATAATAATATTGTTTAAAAGTTTTAATAACTTTTCCAGATTTAGTTTTAAAAGTTTTAAGTTGTTTTTTTTTTATTTTAAAAATTTTTTTAGTAAGATTTTTAAATTGTTTACAAAGAGAAAATGTAATTGTTTTTAATGTTGTTTTCTTTTTTTTAGTAACTTGTTTCATTTATTGATATATAATTTTTCTTTGATTCATTTCTATATAAGTGGAAAAAGGAAATCTAATAGATGATTGTTTTAAACCATTAGTTACAGCACGAGTACGAACTCGTTTTTTAACTTGTAAAATTAATTGACCTTTACGAATAGGACAACCCCAAAAATCAATACCGCCTTTACCTTTACCCATACGAACACCTAATGATTTAGCAGTCATAGGTCTATCAATATTTACAAAAAGTTTTATACGACTTTTTTTTTTACGTCTACCAGAAGTTTTTATTGCTTTAGCTAAACTTTTATAACAAGTTTCTACTTGACTAAGAGATAAAAAACCAGATTCATTCGCACGAATACCATATAAATAACCTTTATCTAAACGTTTAGGTTCTTGTTTAATACGCATATAATTTAAACAAAAACCTTTATTATATTTTTTATATTTCATTCGATTAGGATTTCTAATTTTAACCATTATTATAATAAGGAATTTGATTTTGTGAAAAAAGTTTTTGAACTAATCTGGTATATCTTTTTGAAGATGAATTAATTTCTATTTTATTAGTAATTAATTTATTAGAGGTTAAAGTATCTTTAGTAGTTTGAAAAGTTGAAGGTTGAAATTTTTTTTCAAAAAAGATTGAACGTTTATTACGTTGTTCTTCTATAGTAGGCCATTTTGCTTTATATTGTATAAAAACTTTTACTCCACAATAACCAAATTTACTAGTAAAACCAATAGTATGATAATCAACTAATTTAGAAATAGCTCCATAATGAAAAACTCCTTTTTTAGTAACTTTATGAATTTTCGATTCTCTACGAGTAAAACGTCCTGCAAATATTATAACAAAACCATCTATATAAGGTAATTTAGATAAAGATCTTTGCATAGTACGTGCAAGTTCTGCAACTTTAAAACGATTACGTTTAAAAAGACGTTTAATATATAAAGTTAAAAAACGAGCATCTATAACATCATGATCAGTATCTTCTTCAGGACCAATACCTACATTAATATTTAAATAAATATTTTGGAGTTGTTTATATTCAAGATATTTTTCATAAAAAGGATCTATATTATATTTTAAAAAATATGTAGAATTTTTTTTTATAGTTTGTTTAATATATTGATAATATAAAGCTTTAAATTTTAAAAGATCTTTATAAAATTGTTGAAAAAGACTAAAAAAAGGAATATGTATTAAATTTTTAAAAATAATAAGAAATTGTTTGAAAATTAATTTAAAATTAGGATCTAAAATTAATTTAGTTGTTTTTTCAAGTTGAATTTGTTGAATATATTTTATAAGAAGATTAACAATATTTGTAATTTCTTCTTTATTATTAGTTATTAACCATTTTTTTAAATATAATAAGAAAGTGATAGTTTCTGTAGTACAAAAATCATCAATGAATTTTAAAGAATTGGAGTATACAGGTAAATTATTTTTTTTTTGAAATAAATCTTTATGAAATCGCATAGAATCACCTAAATATTTATCAAGATGATTATAAACTGGAAGTTCTCTAGGAAAAGTACGATAAGTATTATCACCAGAACGAAAAGAACCAGGATGAGTTGAAACAACATTAGTTTTTTGAATTTCTTTTTGATATTTATTAACAACACGTTCAGGAAAAACAAAAGAAACAAGATCATTACGAAATTTAGTTTCAGTTAAAAAATTATCTAATTCAATTTTATAAGATTTTTTTGCTAAATCAGAACGTATTTTTTGTTGAATTGTATTATTTTGTTGTTTTTTATGAGTTGCAAGATTATAAAATTCACTTGTAAAATATTTAGAAAAAGTAAGTAATGATCCAGAATTTAAACCAATATTATTGTATTTTTTAGTCCAATATTTATGAATTAAATCAATACGTTTAAAGAAAGATAATTTAGATAATAAACGTTTTTCTTTAGAAAATAATGATTTGGAGCAATTAAAAATATTTTTTTTGTCATTGTAAAAACTAAATAAACTACGACGAATAAATTCAACATAAATTTCAATAAAAATTTGAATTTTATTAATAGCAATTTGTTCAAAAATTTCAACTTTTTTACGACAAACATTAAGAACAGCAGAAAATTGATTTTTAGTTAATTTTTGAAGAATACGTTTATGTCTAAAAAAGAATTCAAATCCAACATAACGATTAAATTTATTTAAAAATTTTGATAAATTTGTTGTAGAAGTATCATTAGTTTCTGAAGATAATACGTCTTCTAAATAATTATCTAAAAAAAAATCATAAATATTAACATCAACCATTAATTGATCAGCATTTAAACCAAAAAGATTAACATTGACATTTGAAAAATAAAGTTTAGGATGTCTAATTTTTCGTAAAATTTTTTTTCCTCCTTTTCGTCTTCTTTTCATTTTTAATTTACGAAAAAAATGAAAAAGAGTTTTGAAATATTGATCCATTTCTTGATGAATTTCATATGAAAGAAAATATCTATTTTTTTCTTTAGCTGGCCAATTATTAGCCCAAAATATTGAGTTTCCAAGTCGATAACGGATAGGATTAATAAGATGACCCATTTATATTATTTTTTTTTGGTTTTTGGTTTTGTTTTTACTTTTTTTTTAGATTGTTTTTGAGCTAATAATTTTTGTTTTTTTTTCTTTACACGTTCCGCATGTGCCTGTTTATGTAAAAAACTACCCATACGTTTTGTAAATACAAATTCACCTAAACGATGCCCAATCATATCAGGATGTGTAACAGTAAATTTAGAAAATATTTTACCATTATGTATTTCAAAATCAATTCCAATCATATCTGCATTTATTACAGTATTTCTTGAACGAGTTCTAATTAATAAAGGTTCTGCTATATTTGTTGTTTTATGTTTTATTTTCCGTAGAATATCATTACTAATATGATGTGGTTTATATAGAGATCTTGTCATTAATTAAAATTTTTTTATTATTTTTAAAGTTATTTTTAAAATAATTAGAATCTTTACGGCCGAAATATTTTAATTTATGAAAATAATATCCAATCCGTTTTTCATATTTATTTTTATAATTTTCTAATTTATTACGTCTTCTTGTAATAAGTTTAGTTTTAATTATTTTTTTTTTTTTTTTAGTTTTTACTCCTTTTGTTAATTTTCCCCAAGCACTTACAGAAGGACGTCCTCCAGAAGTTTTTCCTTCTCCTCCTCCATGTGGATGATCTACTGGATTCATAGCTACTCCTCTTACGGATGGACGCCAACCACGCCATCTATTTTGGCCTGCTTTATATAATTTTTTTAATTTATGATCTACATTAGAAACACGTCCTATTGTTACTTTTACTTCTAAATCTACAAAAATTATTTGACCTGAAGGTAAAGCTAATCCCGCATAACCGTTTATATTATTTTCAGAAATTTTTTTAGAAACTACTCTTAAATATACACCAGCGGCTCTTCCATAATTTGGTCTTTCATTTTTTATTAAAGACACATTAAAAACCCAAGAACCTAACGGTATATAACGTAAAGGAAGTATATTTCCTTCTTGTAAATCTGCATGATGAAACAAACGTAAACGAGAATCTTCTATTTCAATTTCATTATTTTTTGCAAAATTTAAAATATGTTTTTGTCTTTTTTTTCTTTCTTTAAGATCTCCACCAATTAAAATTTTTTGTCCTTGTATTACATTATGCGCACATAACATATAACAAAGTATACCATTTGGAAACCATAATAAAGCTATTTTACCTGTTCTGTTTGGATCATATTCTATACGTAATACACGAGCTACTCCTTGATAACGATTATTTAATGATATCATTCTATATAATCTTTTATGACGGCCTCCTCTATGTCTTACAGTTATTTTACCAGAATTATTACGTCCGCTTTTTTTTTTTAATATTGTTGTTAATTTTCTAAGAATCATTTACTATCCTACATTCATTTTATAAACTGAATATACAACTATACCAATACCTGTTGCTGCTCCTATTAATAATCCTAATTTCCATTTCGATACAAGATTATTTTCATCAGTAATAATATCTTTTATTATTTGATAATGTGAATCATTTTCCTTAATAGCAGCTTTTGCTGTTTGAGCAGTAGCATGTACTGCATCATAATTTGTAGGATCTAATGTTGTTATTAAATTAGCTAAAGCTTCTTGTATTTCTGAAGGATTTCGCATTCCTAATTTTTCTGTAAAATATTCAAAACATACTGCCTCATTTACTATATAATAAATACGTCCCATTTGATCATACATTAATTGTCTTGGATGTACTGCTTGTAACCAATCTTTAAATGGATGGGATGGACACATATCCGCTATAATTGCTGCAGGATTAATTGAATGTTGTTCAATAATTGCTTTTGCTTCTTTTAAAGCGTTAAAAGCTTCTTCATGAACTTCAGGTGAAAATCTAGTAGCGACTACGCCACTGATAACGGCACCTTTTGTAGCTATTATACTTTTTATAAAAAATAAATAAACTAAACAACCACTAGCAAGTGCTACACCAAAGATTAATGCAGTTAATAATATAAAAAATTTATATTTAATATAAAAACTAACTAATTTATTAGATAAAAGCTTGATAAATTTAATAATAACCATTTGATTTATAATTTTTTTTTTTTTTTTTTTTTTTTTTTTTTTTTTTAAACATTTTTTTTTTTTAAAAAAAAAAAATTTTTTTAAATTTTTTAAAAAAAAATATTTTTTT